AGCGGGCTCACGTAACATAACTTGTACACGTATACTAATTTAGTTTAGTAAACTGCTGAGATTTTAACTGTTTATTCTTAGTTATTTCGTTATTTCATAATAACTATGATATAGATATAAATGTAGAAAAATTCAACTATAGAAACGAATAAAAATGGAAAATCTAATTTTTTTTTTTGTTTTTCAAAAACATTTCGTTTTGATATATTAATTTAGATTTATATTCTCAAATATATGTTTATCAATAATAAATTTTATTAATAAAAAATCTCTTAATTTCAATATTTAATATTGTTTTTTTAATATTTTACTATATAAATTCTATAGAAATAAATTCTATATAAACTATATAAATTAGAAATCAAATTTTTTAGTACATAATTTTATATTTCTATATATATTTTTCTATATTCTAATTTGAAATAGAATTTTGTACCTAAGGTTAGGAATAGAATCTATTATATAATATAATTATTATTATAGTAATTCTACTAATTAAGTTATAATCTTATTCGATATTTATTATATATATATATTTGAATGTGAAAATATAGAGTTTATATAATAAAAAAAATTGAATTAATAATTAATTGTAAATTAACGGAATGATTAATTGATTAATTATATCTATTCGATTAGATATGGCTATTACTGAAATTTGAAATACTAAATTACCCTTTGTCGTTGTCATTTTTTTTTATGATCCGCCCTAAGAAGAGGATATGAAGAGAAAAGGGCAATTCAGACCATAATAAAACATTCCTAGGGTTTCATTTGGAAAAGGGAAACCTAAGAGGAAAAAAAAAGAATCGACCGTTCAAGTATTCAAAATTGCACACTAAAAATGATAGGAATAGGGACATATATATATAATATACATATATATTATAATAGATATATGTTATGCGATATATATCGATATTGAATTTCTAGTTGGACCAACTACGGTCTCCAATAAAAATGAAAGAAGATAGATACGAAATAAAATCGGAGAAACCACTTTTCAATACAGGAATCGATATCTAATGAATTCAACGGTTTTAGCATAATCATAATATAAATGGAAATGAACAAAAAGAGTAAACGGCATGATGATATGTGTGATCCTAATCACATCACAAAAAAAGGGGGATATGGCGAAATTGGTAGACGCTACGGACTTAATTGGATTGAGCCTTGGTATGGAAACCTACCAAGTGATAACTTTCAAATTCAGAGAAACCCTGGAATTAAAAATGGGCAATCCTGAGCCAAATCCCGTTTTATGAAAACAAACAAGGGTTTCATAAAGCGAGAATAAATAAAGGATAGGTGCAGAGACTCAATGGAAGCTGTTCTAACAAATGGAGTTGGCTGCATTGTGTTCATAAAGGAATCCTTCCATCGAAACTTCCGAAAAGATGAAAGATAAACCTATATACATATGTATACTTACGGATGTATACTTACTGAAATACTATCGCCAAATGATTAAAAATGATTAATGACGACTCCAACCGGTTCTATAATTTTTTTCTATCTATTTATATGATAGAAAAAAAAGAATTAAATATTCATTGATCAAAACATTCACTCCATCATAGTCCGATAAATCTTTTTATTTTGAAGAATTTTTTAATCGGATTAAGAATAAAGATAGAGTCCCATTTTACATGTCAATATCGACAACAAAGAAATTTATAGTAAGAGGAAAATCCGTCGATTTTAGAAATCGTGAGGGTTCAAGTCCCTCTATCCCCAAAAAGACCTGGTTGCCTCCCTAATTATTTATCTTCTCATTTTGTTAGTGACTCAAAATTGTTTATAGTTCTTAGCCATTCTCACTCTACTATTTCATAAACCGATCTGAGCGGAAATTTTTTTTATTATCACATCATAAGCCTTATATGTGATATATATGATACGTGTACAAATGAGCATCTTTGAATAATGTAATAAAATTAAATAATTAACAATCCATATCATTATTTGTATTATTTGTACTGTATTGAAACTTACAAAGTTTTCTTTTTGAAAATACAAGAAATTCTACCAGGGCCTGGATATTACTTTGTAATATCTTTTCATTTTTTTAATTGACATAGACCCAAGTCCTATATTAAAATAAAATGAGGATGATGCGTCGTGAATGGTCGGGATAGCTCAGCTGGTAGAGCAGAGGACTGAAAATCCTCGTGTCACCAGTTCAAATCTGGTTCCTGGCACATGAGTAATTTGTATGAGTATATATTTTACAAATTAATTGATATGGGTCGACATACATATTCAGTGTTCTGGTTATAGATCATGATACATACTTATTCATCTAAGTGTCGGAGCCCCTTATTAATTAAGTTTTATGTATCTAAAACGGGTAAAAGAAAAGATGGATATTGTGTATTTTTTGTATTTCAAAGTATACAAAAGAAACGAATTAAATTTTGTTTCTTCTTACTTTTTTATTTGTTCGTGTCTCCGCCAGTAAAAAACAATGTTACGACTTCATACATAGTCGAAAGTG